TAGACGGCTCATTGGGATAGATATAGATGAACAATACCCCCCCTGGAACCGTATAGGAAGTTTTCTCCTCGTACGGCTCGAGAAAAAATGATTTAATTCGAAGTTTTGCCTATGTATCTAATTCTAATAAATAATAAATTAAATGACAAATGGACCTATAAAATGAATATCAATTAGACTATGATTTCAGTCTTTTTCTTCTTGAAAAATGAAAAAGAAACAGTTCGTACTCATAACTCAAATCGGATAACTCTTAAATAGCTCAAAGGAAAATCTTTAGTCAATTTCATTTATTGAGTAGTCTTTACTCCCTTTCGTTTATCCCGGTTAAACTATTTCAAATTCTATTTGGATTCTTTAGTCGGATCCAGTTATTGAGACTATCGAGAGAATTAACAATTACAAAGGGTGTTTCCTTGTTTTTAAACCCTTTATTCTTATTTTTAATCATTGGGTTTAGACATTACTTCGGTGCTTCTTAATCCTTTCAAAGTGGTAGCAACATACCCTTTTTGATTTCTTTCTATCAAAGAATCCTATGGATGGTTGATTCTAGCATGATACACGTTGAATCGAAAATTTTGGATCAATTTCAACAAGTTTTGCTTTTGAATTGGAAACTTGCTCGAATTGGATCCTTTCAATTTTCCATATATTTACGAAGTTGTTCCAGTTGATTGGCATTAACCCTAGATCCTTGCCCCTGAGAAATGAATTAATACTTTCTGTTCGAGCTCCATCATGGACTATTTACATTACAACCCGACAAAAAATGAAGGGTTCAAGTGTAACAGAACAAACAATGTCGAGCCAAGAGCACCTCATTCCTAGACAAATTTAAAATGATGGATGTAAAAATCCACAATGGGTCATATCCTTCAAGTCGCACGTTGCTTTCTACCACATCGTTTCAAACGAAGTTTTACCATAACATTCCTCTAATTTGGAACCGGTATACCGGTATGGAATTGATTCAATCATGGAATCATGAATAGTCATCGGTTCAGCTGTCCATAGACATCGTAATCTATACCTTTTCTTCTATATATGAATATATGAAACAAGATTTTTCTGAAAAAATCTTAGTAAGACAACATTTTGAACATATTTAACATACTAATTACTAATAGAATATATAGATAATAGAAAGAAAAAAGAAATCTATATATAGAAATATATAAATAAAATAATTAAATTAAAATAATATTAATTTATATTAATAATAATTATAGATATATATTAATATAAATAAAAATGAATAAGTTTTTGAATCTACATTTTCAAGTGACTTAATAGGATAAATTAAATGATTTTCTACTTTTCAAAGATTCCAAATCATTAAAAATTTTTCTAAGTGAAATTCACTATTTAATTTAAATTAAACATCATTATTTAATTTGATTGGATTTGAAGAAAATTGGACAAAAAGCATCGCCTTTGATCTTTATAGGAAGATCAGTCTTTCTTTTTGAATTGACTCATCACTAATTTCAAATAAAAATTTGAAATAGATCAAAGAAAAAAAGAAAGAAATCCATTTTTTTTCATGAGAATGAGATGTAGAAAAAATAATGTAAGTTAAGATTTGAATTTTGATTTTTTTAATAAGATTACGAAAATCAAAATCAAAAAAAAATAGGGAAGGTTTCTCATATCTATCAGATAGACTGAACAATTATCACTGTTTGTTATAGATATAGTATAAATACCATACTATAGAACATGGAACTTGATCGTTTGTTAATGAAATTCAAGCAGACACAGATGCTTAAATTTCTAATTAATATAGCCTATGCCTATCCACCCCCCACTTTTTTTTATATTATGATATAGTTTATATGGGAATAATGCAGTATAAAAAGTGGATCCGCGCTGGGACGGAAGGATTCGAACCTCCGAATAGCGGGACCAAAACCCGTTGCCTTACCACTTGGCCACGCCCCATTTCGATTGCTAATCGACACTAAGAAACAATAATATTGTTATTGGTTGTTTGTCAACTACAGCCCAAATAAATATCTAAATATATATCTAGATATAGAATCTATCTATAGAATATAGATCTTCTATATCTATAGAATAATAGAATAGACCGGTACTAGGATTTTGATACATATAGATACAGAATTCAACTTAATTTATTGATCATTACATAGAATTCAATTAAGATATTGTATGAAAGTATGATTTCTTCTATTCTCCTTTGAGAATTGGAGAATTTTTGGTTGGATGGATTCAAAGAAAAGAAGGATTTTTGTCTATCTTACCTTACTTTCTTTTTCCTTATATCAAAAAGGCAACCAAAATGCAATTATCTCCAAGAACAAAATGTCTGTTATGCTTAATATCGTTAGTTTGATCTGTATTTGTATTAATTCGCCCCTTTATTCGAGTAGTTTTTTCTTCGGCAAATTGCCTGAAGCCTATGCTTTTTTGAATCCAATCGTAGATGTTATGCCAGTCATACCTCTGTTTTTTTTTCTCTTAGCTTTTGTTTGGCAGGCTGCTGTAAGTTTTCGATAAGATCCTAAATAATAATATCCTAGAAAATGCATGATTTCCTCGAGAAAAAATTCTAACAATTGATAAAATAAAATCAGATAAGTTTTATAGTATAAATCCCTGATTCATACATTGAAATTCGTGGATAGTCGACATAAATCAGGCTTACCCCCATTTCCTCGTTTTTGAGCCTTCCAGCCATCCAGTCAAAGACCCTAACCCTATTAGGGTCTCTCACAATATCTAAATTTGGATATAAACGCAATTTTTTAATGAAAAACAAATGCATTTGTGACAATACATTTCTGGAAAAAACCTCATTTCTTGGTATCAAAATAGGATATGTGGTAGAAAAATGGAAGATCTATTTTCTTTTTTTTTCTAAAAAATCATCTTGGAGATTGTGTAATGCTTACTCTGAAACTCTTCGTTTATACCGTAGTGATATTTTTTGTTTCTCTCTTTATCTTTGGATTCCTATCTAATGATCCGGGGCGTAATCCTGGACGTGAAGAATAAAATACAAAAGGTTTCCTTGGTTAATTTTCAAATTTTCTTAGGATTTTATCTATTCACACGTTTCACTAAGATTTTCAAAATTTGAAAAAAAAAGAAATCAAAAATAATATAAATAAATTAAAGTTATATAAATAAATAAAGTCATCAACGGAAACGGAAAGAGAGGGATTCGAACCCTCGGTACGAATAACTCGTACAACGGATTAGCAATCCGACGCTTTAGTCCACTCAGCCATCTCTCCCGATTGAAAAAGAGAATTACTACATTACACATAATCTAAAGAGTTTTTTTTTATCTCTTTTCTTTCTCTATTCTATTATTTCTATATAGAGAGATCCACGAATCAGGAATTTCCTTTATCTAATATCTAAAAGATGGACTCGACCGCGCCAACAATCGAACTAAAAAAAATAACCAAGACCTCTTTGTGTTGATTTTGTTCGAAAGGCCCTTCTTATTCTCACGGCCCGGCCTGGTCAGTACCTAGCCGGGCTCTTTTTTTTTGTTCCAACAAATTAGAATTATAGATAAATAATGATTTATCTGATTTGAAAGCAAAAAGGACTTTTTATTATTTTATTATATATATTATAATTATATTCAATTGAATATAAAATATTCAAGCAACGACAATAAAGAAGAAATACTATTTACATTCTTTTCTTGTTATACTTATTCTATTTTACCCGAACTAAAAAAGAAACTATCAATTCTTCCACAATACATTTTTTCCGTTATGATTTTAGTGTTTTTTTGATCCGTATCTAACTTCTTCAGCAAAAGAGAAAACTTTATTTATTTAACTTTAATTTCAATTTTGAATTAAATTTCAATAAATATTTAAATAAATAATGAAATGGAGCCTCTTTTCCAAATCTCATTAAATTTGAATCTACTCGTGAAAAAGTCCAGCACTCTACATTTTGACAATTCTTTGATAATCCTATCTTGATCATGCTCAATTATCTTGCTAGACAAAAGGTCCATTTGTATACAATAATCATATTGTAGCGGGTATAGTTTAGTGGTAAAAGTGCGATTCGTTCTATTAACCCCTAATAGTTAAAGGGTCTTTCGGTTTTATTCATATTCCGATCAAAAACTTTATTTCTTAAAAGGGTTTAATCCTTTACCTCTCAATAAGAAATTCGAGAAAAAAATACGGATTCTCGTGATTTGTATCCATGAATCACTTATAAATTAAATTGAAAAGTTGGATTATGAAATTGCGAAACATAATTTTTGAATTGGACCAAGACTTACAATTGAATAAGTATGAGTAAAAGATCCATGGCTAAAGATAAAAGATCGATTTCTAATCGTAACTAAATCCTCCATTTTTTCTTTCTAAAAAAAGAAATTGGAGCAAAATAGCTATTCAGCGATGACTTTGGTTTACTAGAGACATCGGCGTATTGTTTTAGCTCGGTGGAAAAAAATCCTTTTCCTTAGGATCCTATGAAATAGAAATAGAGAACGAAGTAACTAGAAAGATTGTCAAAATCACCTTCTCCTAGAAGGATCATCTAGAAAGCAATTCATTTTTTTGTATTCAAATAAAAAGCTGACGTAGGTGTTATGGGTATAATTTTGTTCATTTTGTTCACATCTTAGATCTAAGAATTTACTCTCCTTCCATAAAGGAGCCGAATGAAACCAAAGTTTCATGTTCGGTTTTGAATTAGAGACGTTCAAAGCACTGAATCGACGTCGACTATAACCCCTAGCCTTCCAAGCTAACGATGCGGGTTCGATTCCCGCTACCCGCTTTTTCTTTTTTTCTAAATATTCTATTAGAATTCTATTCTAAAATATAGATAATATATTTTATTATGATTTGAGATTTCATTACGGTTAGTGAATCATTGAATATACAATTCCAAAAATGATTTCACGTATAATCCGACTTTTTTGTTTTCAACTCAAGAAAAATCAAAATACGAAAAAATAAGAATGAACGGCGTCCATTGTCTAATGG